TTTTGGATAAATAAGATTCATGATCTACTTTTTAATGATTCCTTAGAACTTTACCGTCAATCATTTTTTAAAAATACGGAAAAGTCCTTAATCTCAATTGATGAATTATCTTCTGAGTGCGGACACAGTTTTCATTTGGAAAAATGTCCTTTATTGACAGAAGAAAAAAAAATTGATTCAGAAAGTCAAGCAAAATCTTTGAAATTTGTATTCGATGTAATTACAACGGATACAAAAGATCAAAAAACAAAGAAAAAGAAGGATATTGGAATTGGAATTATAATAGAAGAAGTCAGTAAAAAGGTGTCTAGATGGTCATACAAATTAACCCATGATTTGGTGGAAGAAGAGGAAGAAGAAAATGAAGAAGAATTGGAAGAAGAAGATCATGAGATTCATTCAAGAAGAGCCAAACGTGTGGTAATTTATAACGATAATGATCAGAATACCAATTCCATTTCTAGTACTAAAAATGCTAGTAACAATGATAAAAATGATAATCAAATGGAAGAGGAAGAGGTAGCTCTGATACGTTACTCCCAACAATCTGATTTTCGTCGCAGTCTAATCAAGGGATCCATGCGCGCTCAAAGACGTAAAACAGTTACTTGGGACCTCTTTCAAGTAAATGTACATTCCCCACTTTTTTTGGACCGTATAGACAAAACATCTTTTTTTTATTCTTTTGATATCAATGAAATGAAGAATCTCATTTTTAGGAATTGGATGGGGAGAGAACGAGAATCTGAATTTCAAATTTTGGATTCCCATTTAGAAAATGAAGAGACAAAAGAGGAAAAAGAGAAAAAAGAGCGGATAGAAATATCAGAAGCTTGGGATACCTTTGTATTTACTCAAGCAATAAGAGGTTTAATGTTAGTAACCCAATCTTTTATTAGAAAATACATTATATTGCCTTCATTTATAATAGCTAAAAATATTTTCCGTATGTTATTATTCCAATTCCCCGAGTGGTACGAGGATTTGAAGGAATGGAATAGAGAAATGCATATTAAATGTACCTATAATGGTGTTCAATTATCAGAAACAGAATTTCCCCAAGATTGGTTAACAGATGGTATTCAGATAAAGATTCTATATCCTTTCTGCCTAAAACCTTGGCGAAAATCTAAGGTACGATCTCATCATAGAGATCGAAGAGATCCAATGAAAAAAAAAGAAAAAAAAAAAAATTTTTGTTTTTTAACAGTCTGGGGAATGGAAGCGGAACTTCCGTTTGGTTCTCCCCGAAAACGACCTTCTTTTTTTGAACCTATTTATAAAGAACTCGAAAAAAAAAATCGAAGGGTAAAAAATAAATTTTTCCAAGTTTTAAATTTTTTAAAGGAAAGAATAAAATCCTTTCTCAAAGTTAGAAAAGAAAAAAAAAAAGGGGTCATCAAAATAGTTCTAGTTATCAAACTCATAATTAAAAAACTGGAAAAAGTAAATAAAATTTTTTTATTTGAGTTGAGAAAAGAAAAAGTATATGAAATGAACGAAAACGAAAAAGATTTAAAAAAAAATAATAAGATTCTTCGCGAATCATCCGTTCTAATTCGACCGAAAAATTTTTTAAATTATTCACTAATAGAAAGAAGAATGAAAGATCTTTCTTATAAGACAATCAAAATCAGGAATCAAATAGAACGAAACGAAAAAGAAAAAAAAGATCTAGTTATAATTTATAATAATAAAAGGTCGGAATCACAGAAACATATTTTTCAAATCTTAAAAAGGAAAAATATCCGATTAATGCGTAAATCACACTACTTTCTAAAATCATTCATTGAAAAAATATACATAGATATTTTGCTATGTACCATTACCATTCCTAAGATCAATGCACAACTTTTATTTGAATCAACAAAAAAGATCTTTAATAAAAATAAATACATTTACAACAATAAAAGAAATCGAAATAAAGAACAAGAAGGAATTGATGAAACAAATAAAAATACAATGAATTTTAATTTGGTTTTGACTATAAAAAAGTTGTTTTCGAATACTGATAATACTGAGAATAGGAATCCAAATTCCAATTGGAACTTATCTTCCCTATCTCAAGCATATGTATTTTACAAATTATCACAAACCCAATTACTTAATAAGTATCACTTGAGACCTGTATTTCAATATCAAGGGAACTATCCTTTTTTTAAGGAGAAATTAAAAGACTATTGTATGAATTGGAATTGTATGATACACGGAATATTTGATTCCAAATCAAGACATAAGAAAATAAAAATGGATATGTATGTAATGAACGAATGGAAAAACTGGTTAAAAGGTTATTATCAATACGATCTATCTAAAAAAAAATGGTCTCGATTAGTACCTAAAGAATGGCGAAATAGAATCAATCAACGCTGTATGATTCAAAACCAAAACAAGGACCAATTGGATTTATATAAAAAATACGAATTCATTCATTCCATGAAAAAAAATGACTATGCAGCGGATTCTTTTATGAGTCAAAAAGAAAAATGGAAAAAACATTACAGATATGATCTTTTATCATATAAATACATAAGTCCTCCTAATTCATATATTTCTGGATCAACATTAGAATTTGAAATAAACGGGGACCGAGAAATTCCATATCATTTCAATCCATCGAAACCCGAATCATTTTATGTATTGGTAAGTATACCTAGTAATAATTATATAGAAAAAGGATATATTATTGATAAGAATAAAAATTTGGATAGAAAATATTTTAATTGTAGAATTCTTCATTTTTGTTTTAATTTAAAAAAAAATATTGATATTGAGATCTGTACCAATGCACATATTGGCATGAAGATTCAGAAAAATACTAAAACTGAAATTAATAATTTTAAAAAATTTGAAAAAAAAGATATTTTTTCTACTACGATTCATCAAGAGCAAGAGATCAAACCATGCAATCAAAAAATAAACTTTTTTGATTGCATGGGAATGAATCAAGAGGGGTTCTCTGATACCGCATCAAATCATAATACTATATCCAAATCCAATCTAGAACCTTGGTTCTTCCCAGAATTTGTGCTACTTTTTGATGTATATAAGATTCAACCTTGGATCATTCCAATCAAATCACTCTTTTTTAATTTTAATAAATTTAATTTAAAAAAAAATGAAAAAATAAATATAAATCCAAATAAAAATACTCATAGATCATCTAATAAAAAAAAAGATCTTGAATTAGGAAATTACAAGCAGTACAAGCAGGAAGAACAGGAACAACAGGGTCAAGAAAATCTTGTATCGAATTTACGAAAACAAAAGAATAAAAAAGCTGTTGAAGAAGATTATGCAAGATTAGAAATAGAAATGAAAAAAGGTATAAAAAAAAAACAATATCAATATAAATATGAGAGCAAAAAACAAATGGAACTAGATTCCTTTTTGAAAAAATATTTACTTTTTCAATTAAGATGGGCTGATCCCTTGAATCAAACAATAATGAACAATATCAGGGTATATTGTCTCCTACTTAGACTGATAAATCCAAAGGAAATTGCCATATCCTCGATTCAAAGAGGTGAAATAAATCTAGACCAAATGCTAATTCAAAGAGACCTAGTTCTTACAGAATTGATAAGAAAGGGAATATTGATTATTGAACCAATTCGTCTATCTATAAGAAGCGATGGAAAATCTATTGTATATCAAACTATGGATATTTCATTGGTCGATAAGAAGAAGCACCAAACAAATGGAAAATACAAAAAAAAAAGACATATTGATAAAGGGGGGGTTGAAAAATCCATTCAACAACACAGCCAGTTATTTTTGAATGAAGACAAAAATCATTATGATTTTCTTGTTCCTGAAAATATTCTATCTCCTAGACGTCGGAGAGAATTTAGAATTCTAATTTGTTTCAATTCGGGTAATTGTAATGTTTTGGATAGAAATCCAAGATTTTTCAATGAAAACAAAATAATAAACTGTGGACAATTTTTTAATCAGGACAAGCATATTAACACCGATGCAAAAAATTTCATAAAATTTAAATTGTTTCTTTGGCCCAATTATCGATTAGAAGATTTAGCTTGTATGAATCGCTATTGGTTTGATACCAATAACAGCAGTCGTTTCAGTATGTCAAGAATACATATGTATTCACAATTCAGAACAATTCAGAATGAATTCAAATTAAAAAATTTATAGTAGATTTCCTACATATCGTGTGACATATTCGGTAGATGAAAGCCGAAATATATAGACTGTATAACATTCTAATACATGATGCTGATTTCATAGTGTATCAATTTTCACTAGTAGTAACAGAATCCTTTTAAGTAATTTTAAGTAAAAAGAAATCGTTCTATATTCGTGAATGTATATGTTTATATATTTTTTTTATTTATATTTTATATTTATTTTATATTTTTATATTTATCAGACCTTTTTATCCAAATCCAATTTTCAATTGGATTTGGATAAAATATACAAAACAAATAAAATACAAATAAACATAAACTACAAATAAACATAAACACATAAAATAAACAAAAAACAAACAAATTAGTAATTAGTATATGAATATATGAAATTATGAAATCCAATTTCTATTTATACTAGATGAAAATAACTACTAACTGGCATAATAAATCTTATTATTTTTCCTGATCGGTAAAATTAACAGAAAAGAAAAAAAAAAAAAAGAAATTTAAATTTATTTTATGTTCAAAAATTCATTCATCTCAGTTATTTCACAAGAAGAAAAAGAAGAAAATAGTGGGTCTGTTGAATTTCAAGTATTCCATTTCACCAGTAAGATACGGAGACTTACTTCACATTTAGAATTGCACAAAAGAGATTTTTTATCGCAAAGGGGTCTACGAATAATTCTGGGAAAACGTCAACGATTATTGACTTATTTGTCAAATAAAAATAAAGTGCGTTATAAGAAATTAGTGGATCAGTTAGATATTCGGGAACCAAAAACTCGTTAATTTAATTTCAATTTATTATTTGAGTTTCTTATTATTTTCTTATTAGCCTTGTTATTTTAATTTTATTTTTAAATTATTTTTTTATTAGTTCAGTTATTAGTATTAGGTTTGTAATTTTAAGAAACCTCATTTTTCATTTTTATAAATTCATGAAATAATGAATTAAGGAAAAAAAATATGACTGTACCGGCTACAAAAAAAAATTTCATAATAGTCAATATGGGTCCTCACCACCCATCAATGCATGGTGTTCTTCGGCTGATCATTACTCTGGATGGTGAAGATGTTATTGACTGTGAACCTATATTGGGCTATTTACACAGAGGGATGGAAAAAATAGCAGAGAACCGAACAATTATACAATATTTGCCTTATGTAACACGTTGGGATTATTTAGCTACTATGTTCACAGAAGCAATAACAGTAAATGCACCAGAACGATTGGAAAGTGTTCAAGTACCTAAAAGGGCCAGTTATATCAGAGTAATTATGCTGGAGCTGAGCCGTATAGCCTCCCATTTGTTATGGCTTGGACCTTTTATGGCCGATATCGGTGCACAGACTCCCTTTTTCTATATTTTCAGAGAGAGGGAATTGATATATGATCTATTCGAAGCCGCCACAGGTATGCGGATGATGCATAATTTTTTCCGCATCGGGGGAGTGGCTGCGGATTTACCTTATGGCTGGATAGATAAATGTTTGGATTTTTGTGATTATTCTTTAACAGAAGTTGTTGAGTATCAAAAACTCATTACTCGAAATCCCATTTTTTTGGAACGAGTTGAAGGAGTGGGCATTATTGGTGGGGAGGAGACAATAAATTGGGGTTTATCAGGACCAATGTTACGAGCTTCTGGAATCCAATGGGATCTTCGGAAAGTTGATCTTTATGAGTGTTACAATAAATTTGATTGGGAAGTCAAATGGCAAAAAGAAGGCGATTCATTAGCTCGTTATTTAGTACGAATCGGTGAAATGCAAGAATCAATAAAAATTATTCAACAGGCTCTAGAAGGAATTCCAGGGGGACCTTATGAGAATTTAGAAAACCGCCGCTTTCATAGGGCAAAGAATTCCGAATGGAATAATTTTGAATATAGATTTATTACTAAAAAAATTTCACCCAATTTTGAATTGTTAAAACAAGAACTTTATGTAAGGGTAGAGGCCCCAAAAGGAGAATTAGGAATTTTTTTAATAGGGGATAGTAGTGTTTTCCCCTGGAGATGGAAAATTCGTCCCCCTGGTTTCATCAATTTGCAAATTCTTCCTCAGCTAGTTAAAAGAATGAAATTGGCTGATATCATGACGATACTAGGTAGTATAGATATCATTATGGGAGAAGTTGATCGTTGAAATGATAATTGATACGACAGAAGTACAAACTATTAATTCTTTTTCTAGATTAGAATCCTTAAAAGAAGTCTATGGACTCATATGGATTTTTGTCCCCATTTTCATCCTTGTCTTAGGAATCATAATGGGGGTATTAGTAATTGTGTGGTTAGAAAGAAAAATATCCGCAGCAATACAACAACGTATTGGACCTGAATATGCCGGCCCATTAGGAATTCTTCAAGCTTTAGCGGATGGGACAAAACTTTTTTTGAAGGAGGACATTCTTCCATCTAGAGGGAATATTCGTTTGTTTAGTGTCGGACCTTCTATAGCGGTCATATCAATTCTACTAAGTTATTTAGTAATTCCTTTTGGATATCACCTTGTTTTAGCTGATCTCAGTATAGGTGTTTTTTTATGGATTGCCATTTCAAGTATTGTACCCATTGGTCTTCTTATGTCAGGATATGTATCAAATAATAAGTATTCCTTTTCAGGCGGTCTACGAGCAGCAGCTCAATCCATTAGTTATGAAATACCATTAACTCTATGTGTGTTAGCAATATCTCTACGTGCGATTCGTTGGAACATGAACTCTTTTTATCTCTTTTAATTATTTAATTAAAATGAATTGAAATCTCAATTCAATCAATATAATATAAATATAATTCAATAATAATAATAAATAAAATTATTATTGAATTATTTATAATTTATATTCTAATTTCTTAGAATTTTCTAATTTATAAATTATAATTTATAAAGATTTATAAAGTAATTAAAGTAATTAAAGATAAAAAAAATTGAATGTCTTGAATAAATATCTTCATTTTTTTATTCAACATTTAAGTTCGATAAGTTAAACCAGATAGTTATATGAGTGAAACAAAACTGCTCCTCAATTTGCAGTAAAACAAGAGAAAATCTCATTCCCTAGGTACAAGAAGGAAATTGAAGTAAACATAAGTTGTTTACCCCAAGATTGAGATTATTTGATTAGTCGTCATATCTTGAAGCGGATGTAAAAGATCAACTGTATGGAGTTTTTACTACTGTCTTGTATGTATTACTATACTGGGGATCAATCAAAAAGAAGTGGGCGGTTAGGAACACCAAAGTACGCAAAGGATGAGTAATGTAAATATAAGGTATTAAAAAAAAAGGGATTTTTTGCATAAAACGAATCATAATAAGGGCTTGAAGTTGGTAGAAATGATCAAGCAGTACTTCCCCAGGATTCCGATCTAGAGTATGCTACTAATCACTGTCGCTGATTAAAGAAATGACTATCAAGAACGAATTAATCCTTTATTTTATTTATTTATTTATTATTTAATTTATTTTTTTATTTTTATAAATTTATTTTTATAAACTTTTTAAAAAAGTTTTGAGAAAGAAGAACAGGAAAAAAAAGAAATAGGATGCAATACAATATCCAATACAATATCAATATTCAATATATAGAAATAGAAATATAGAATAAAAAATAAGAAAATGGGAATAATAAGAAAATATTGCTTTCTTAATACATATGCATATGGGAATTATGAATTATGATAATAATTCATTAACTATTAACTAATGTAACTAATGCCCAATTCTTTATATTTATGAATTATGAATATAACGAGTATTTGATTGAAGGATTAAGTTATTGCTGAGCAAATAGAAATTTTCATTATAAGGGATGAGATCAATTCGGAAGTGCTTTTTCTTATTCTAGCAGACAGAATTTTATTGGTCGAATTGAGGACTCTCCAACCCCCAATGTATCTTTACATTCTATTTACATATGGTCCAAGGATAGCAATAATATCCAAGGATAGCGAAAATACTGAACTAGTCCTTACCTTACATTTTTTGTGGCCATAGAGGAGCCGTATGAAGCTTAGGTTTCACGTACGGTTTTGGAATAGCGATGGGAGCAGTGATGTTATCATCGACTATAATTATCTAACAGTTCAAGTACAGTTGATATAATTGAGGCACAGTCAAAATATGGTTTTTGGGGATGGAATCTGTGGCGTCAACCCATAGGGTTTCTAGTTTTTCTAATGTCTTCTCTAGCAGAATGTGAAAGATTACCCTTTGATTTACCAGAAGCGGAGGAGGAATTAGTAGCAGGTTATCAAACCGAATATTCAGGTATCAAATACGGCTTATTTTATCTTGCTTCTTACCTAAATCTATTAGTTTCTTCATTGTTTGTAACAATTCTTTACTTAGGTGGGTGGAATTTTTCTATTCCGTACATATCTATTACTGAACTTTTTGGAATAAAAAAAATGTTTAGAGTCCTCGTAATGGCAATTGGTATCTTTATTACATTAGCTAAAGCTTATTTGTTTCTGTTCATTCCTATCACAACAAGATGGACTTTACCTAGGATGAGAATGGATCAGTTATTAAATCTTGGATGGAAATTTCTTTTACCTATTTCTTTAGGTAATCTATTATTGACAACTTCTTCTCAACTTGTTTCACTATAATTAATTATAAACTAAAATAAATAAATAAGAGAAAACGATAATGATATTCTATATTCATAATTCATAACTTCTCTCAACCAAGAGAAAGAAACATAAATCTTAAATTTTATTCGTGGATATCTATAATATGTTTCCTATGGTTACTGGGTTCATGAATTATGGCAAACAAACAATACGAGCTACAAGGTACATTGGACAAAGTTTCATAATTACCTTATCCCATATAAATCGTTTACCTGTAACTATTCAATATCCTTATCAAAAATCAATCACATCAGAGCGTTTTCGTGGTCGAATCCACTTTGAATTTGATAAATGTATTGCTTGTGAAGTATGTGTTCGCGTATGCCCCATAAACCTTCCCGTTGTTGATTGGAAATTTGAAAAAGATATTAAGAAAAAACAATTGCTTCATTATAGTATTGATTTTGGGGTCTGTATATTTTGTGGTAACTGTGTTGAGTATTGTCCAACAAACTGTTTATCAATGACTGAAGAATATGAACTTTCTACTTATGATCGTCACGAATTGAATTATAATCAAATTTCTTTGGGTCGGTTACCAATGTCAATAATTGGAGATTACACAATTCAAACAGTTACAGTTATGGATTCAAAAAAAAAAATTAAAAAATAAGAACCCCCTGGTTCAAGAACGATTACCAATTAATAAGATTTGGTTTGGAATTTTGATCTTGTTTTGGTCAAGCTTTTTGCTATTTTTTTGATAAGGAGATAAAGTAGGATTAGACAAATAACTTTATTTTATCTATATGATATTCTATGATATTGATATTCATTTTTCTGATTAAATTAGGAAGGTATCATATAAAAATTAAATTAGGAAGGTATCATATAAAAAAAGTAGTTCCTTTACTGGCCCCCTTAGTAAGGTCATGAAATATTTCGACTTATTTATTTATCTTTTTTCTTTTATAATGGATTTACCTGGACCAATACATGATCTTCTTGTAGTATTTCTGGGATCAGTTCTTATATTAGGAGGTCTGGGAGTAGTGTTACTTACCAATCCAATTAATTCTGCCTTTTCATTGGGGTTGGTTCTTGTTTGTATATCCTTATTCTATATTTCGTCGAATTCCTATTTTGTAGCTGCCGCACAGTTCCTTATTTATGTAGGAGCCATAAATGTATTAATCATATTTGCTGTGATGTTCATGAACGGCTCAGAATATTCCAATGATTCCTATCTGTGGACCGTTGGAGATGGGATCACTTCAGTGGTTTGTATAAGTATTTTTTTTTCATTAATGACTACTATCCCAGATACGTCATGGTACGGAATTTTTCGAACTACAAGATCAAATCAGATTATAGAACAGGACTTAATAAGTAACGTTCAACAAATTGGGATTCATTTATCCACCGATTTTTATCTTCCTTTTGAACTCATTTCTATAATTCTTTTAGTTTCCTTGATAGGAGCAATTACTATGGCTCGTCAATAATCTAATCAACTAATAAGAAATAAGAACTTCCTTTTTTATTTTTCTAATTAAAGAATAAAAAAAAAGATTTAAGGGTTTTCTATTTTATTTCAATCTACTGTGAATATCTTCTTTTGTTCTGTAATTCTTTTTTATATTCTAGTCAACTTAATTTAATTTATTTAATTTTTGTTCATATTGAAACGAATCGAGATTGATGAGGAATTCGTCAATGATGTTGGAGCATGTACTTTTTCTGAGTGTTTATTTATTTTCTATCGGTATCTATGGACTGATCACAAGCCGAAGCATGGTTAGAGCACTCATGTGTCTTGAGCTCATACTCAATTCGGTGAATATGAATCTCGTAACATTTTCCGATATATTTGATAGTCGGCAATTAAAAGGAGAAATTTTCTCCATTTTTGTTATAGCCATTGCGGCTGCTGAAGCAGCTATTGGGCTGGCTATTGTTTCGTCGATCCATCGTAATAGAAAATCAACTCGTATCAATCAATCGAATTTGCTGAATAATTAATCATAATTCCTATATTTTAACATACAAATAAAAACATAAGACTTCTATAATTCTAGAATTAGAATAGGAAATAAAATTAAGATAATAATATAATATAATTGGAATCCAATCTTCTTCTTATTTTTTTTTATTTCATTTTTTCATTTAAATTAAAATATTTAAATTATTTTTAATTTTTTAATAATTAAAAATTATTTAATAATATTGAATAATATAATATTTAATAATATAAATAATATAATATAATATATAATAATTTAATAAGAAATAATATATTAATAATTTCTTAATAATTTAATCTTTAATAATATATTTAATAATCTAATTCTAATTTAATAATATAATCATAATTATATAATAAATAATAATAATAATAATAAATAAATAAAAATAAATAATAATAATAAAAAAGAATAAATAAGAAAATTAATTCTATATTATATATATTATATATAATTCTATATATAATAATAAATAAATAATAAATAAATAAATATAAAATAAATTCTAAAATTTTTAAATAAAAAATTAATTATGAATTAATTAATTAATATTAAATTTAAAAATATTAAAAAAATATTAAATTTAAATATTAATATTATATATTATAATATAATTCTAATATAATATTAATATAATATATAATATATTTTAAATATATATTAAAATTAGAAATAATATGAATATATAATATAATATATTTTAAATATATATTAAAATTAGAATATATAATATTCTATAATATATATATATAATATAAAAATATATATATATATAAAATATTAGAATATATAATATTTAATATAAATATAATAATATTATTATAATATATAAGAAATATATTATTATTAGAAATATATAATAAATATAATAATAATATATTTCTTATATTTCTGATATAGAGATATAGATTTATGATTTAGAGCTACTAACCCATTCTATCACTAACCTATTCTATCTAATACGAATCCGATTCCGATATAGATATATATAAGAATATTATTATATCCTTAAATTCTACTTAGTATTTCTATATACTACTATAATCTATAAAATCTATAATTTATTATTTCTATATACTACTATAATCTATAATAATCTAATATCTAATCTATATTCTAATATCTAATCTATATATAAATATACTATATAAATACTATTATAATAGTAACTATATACTATAAATATACTATAAATACTATAATATATAAATACTATAATATATAAATATTACATAAAAATATAAAATATAAATTATAATAATAATATAATTATAAATTATAATAATATGTAGTATAAAGTATAATATGTAGAAGTAGAATATGTATATAATATGTATATAATATAATGTATATAATATAGATATAGATATATAGATAGTTTTCTAGTATTAGAATTAGAATTATAGTATTAAGTATTAGAATATTCTTATTTTATTTTTTCTATTTGATAGAATTCACATTTTTTATATGACTATATCAATAGGATTACTTAGAATTACTAGAATTCTAGTAAATTAGAATTCTCTAAATTCCATATTAAATATTCAATTAAAATTTGGATCTATATATCTATCATCTATATATCTATCTATATATCTAATCTATCTATATATATATATATATATATATATTATATATTCTAATATTATATTATATATTATATTATATGATTATATGAAATTATATGATTATATGAATGAAAATATATAAATGAAAATATATATATGATATATATATGAAAATGAAAATATAAAAATTTAATAAATTAATAAAATAAACATGAATAGAATTCGTATGTACAACTCATATTTCATGGTTATTCAAACGTAAATCAAAGGATCTTGGCCCTTTATCATAAACAGATTAAAAAATCTATTGATTCTTAAAATTTTAATAAATCATTGATTCGTCTGGTATCTACAATATAAAATATATGATTTCTATCATTTTATAATTCATTTTATAATTTTACCAGATAGAAAATTTTTTGTGTTCAAAACTGAAATTTATAGACTCAATGTCACATTCAGTCAAAATTTATGATACATGTATAGGGTGTACCCAATGTGTACGAGCTTGTCCCACTGATGTATTGGAAATGATACCTTGGGACGGATGTAAAGCTAAACAAATTGCTTCCGCGCCAAGAACCGAGGATTGTGTAGGTTGTAAGAGATGTGAATCCGCTTGCCCAACGGATTTTTTGAGTGTCCGTGTTTATTTATGGCATGAAACAACTCGCAGCATGGGTCTTTCTTATTGATATGTGACAAAAAACTCCACTTGAATCATTTGATTCCTCTTTACCGACAAAAGCCCGTACTCGAGAAAAGAAAATCCATTATTCTTCTCCCGAGCACGGGGGTTTTATGGTCAAAATTTATCTTGTCTTTATAACGAGTTATTTTCCTTGGTTAACAATACTTCTTGTTTTTCCTATATTTGCGGGTTCTTCAATTGCCCTTTTCCCTCATAAGGGAAATAAGTTGTATAGGTGGTATACTATATGTATATGTATACTGGAGCTCCTTCTAATGACCTATGTATTTTGTTATCATTTCCAATTGGACGATCCCTTAACCCAATTGAAGGAAGATTATAAATGGATAAATCTTTTTGATTTTCACTGTAGACTGGGAATCGATGGACTTTCCATAGGACCCATTTTATTGACAGGATTTATCACTACTTTAGCTACTTTAGCGGCTTGGCCAGTTACTAGAAATCCGCGATTTTTCTATTTCTTGATGTTAGCAATGTATAGTGGCCAAATAGGATCATTTTCTTCTCGAGACCTTTTACTTTTTTTCATCATGTGGGAATTAGAATTAATTCCTGTTTACTTACTTTTATCCATGTGGGGAGGAAAGAAACGTCTCTACTCGGCTACAAAGTTTATTTTGTGCACTGCGGGAGGTTCCATTTTTCTCTTAATAGGAGTTCTAGGTATGGGTTTATATGGTTCCAATGAACCAACATTAGATTTAGAAAAATTAGCTAATCAATCATATCCTGCAGCATTGGAAATAATATTCTATTTTGGTTTTCTTATAGCTTATGCTGTCAAATCGCCGATGATACCCCTACATACATGGTTACCAGATACCCACGGGGAAGCACATTACAGTACATGTATGCTTCTAGCTGGAATCTTATTAAAGATGGGAGCATATGGATTGATTCGGATCAATATGGAATTATTAGCTCACGCTCATTCTAGATTCTCTCCCTGGTTGGTGATAGTAGGAATAATACAAATCATTTATGCAGCTTCAACCTCTCTCGGTCAACGCAATTTTAAAAAGCGTATTGCCTATTCTTCCGTATCTCACATGGGTTTAATAATTATAGGAATTGGTTCTATAACTGGGATGGGACTCAATGGAGCCATTTTACAAATACTCTCTCATGGATTGATTGGTGCTGCACTTTTTTTCTTGGCAGGAACGAGTTGTGATAGAATACGTTTTGTTTATCTCGACGAGATGGGGGGGATATCTATCCCAACGGCAAAAATCTTTACCATGTTTAGTAGTTTCTCGATGGCTTCTCTTGCATTGCCAGGAATGAGTGGTTTTGTTGCAGAATTCTTAGTCTTTTTTGGAATAATTACCAGCCCAAAATATCTTTTCATGCCAAAAATTTTAATTACTTTTGTAATAGCAATTGGAATGATATTAACTCCTATTTTTTTATTATCTATGTTACGTCAGGTTTTCTATGGATACAAGCTATTCAATATCCCAAACTATAAATTTTTTGATTCTGGACCACGAGAACTATTTATTTCGATCTGTATCTTTCTACCTGTAATAGGAATTGGGATTTATCCTGATTTCGTTCTTCCGTTATCGGTTGACAAGGTACAAGTTATATTATCTAATTATTTTATTTTTATGTATACTAATATATTTTATAGCTTATAATATAAAATATAAATTATAATTTATTATAAAGAAAGTCTTAGAATTCTTTTACTTTCATCTTTTCACGATTCTTCGTTGTACAATGAAAAAAATTAAGAGTAAATTAGAATTGTAATGAGATAGATCTAGAGTTTTTGAGAACCATTTGAATAATTACTCCATTCAAACGGTTTTCAAAAACTCGCACAAATCTTCATTGTCTATCAGACAATGTTTTTATGTGTTCTTCATGTAGTTTATTTTATGTTTATTTTATTCAATTAGATATAAATGGGAATGAACCATAACTATGGAACCCGATTCCTAATAGATTGATCCCAAAATAGCATATCCAAATTAGGATAAATCCTATAGAAGCCACAAATGCCGAATTCGTTCCTTGGTCTTGCAATTTTTTATTTGTTCTAGTATGTAAATAAATTGCAAATATGGTCCAAGTAATAAATGCCCAAGTTTCCTTAGGATCCCAATTCCAATAAGAACCCCATGCTTCATTAGCCCATACTGCTCCAGAAAGAATGCCTATGGTTAAAAAGGTAAACCCTAAACTAATGACACGATAACTCCAATAATCCAAACGCTGAATTAATTGATATTTGTAAAAATTTCTAAATGAGAGAAAAGAAGTCTTTTTAAATACACTTCTTTTTTCGTTCAAATATTCTATCTCACAAAAAAAAAATGACTTACTTAAGCTTAATAAATTAAAATTATTGTTTTTAAAATAAAAATCGATCTTTTTTCGAAATGTAATCACTATAAGAGCAACTGATAATAATGATCCGCATAAAAGAGCTGCATAGCTCAATAGCATCATACTGACATGCATCATTAACCACTGAGATTGTAGAGCAGGTACTAATATTGCGGATTGATGCATTTCAATTGAAAGACCTGATGTGGCAAAACCTTGGGTAAAAATGGCACTTGGTGCAGTTATTGCGCTTAAATCATTTTTATGATTCCCAAGATACGGAATCATATGAATAATGGAGAAACTCCACGAAAGGAAGATTAATGATTCATATAAATTACTTAAGGGAAAATGTCCTGAAGAAATCCAACGAATAACTAAAAACCCTGTTATAGAGAAAAAAGTAGCTATCATCCCCTTTTCTGACGAATTACGTAATCCTTCGATTTCGTAGACTAATAAGTTCATCAAATGAATCATAATCACAATTGATATGATCGAAAAGGAAATATGAGTTAATATATGTTCTAAGGTCACAAATATCATAAACATAAATAAAGGGTCCCTATTAAATTTTAAATTAAATAATAAATAATTGAAATCGGGGATTAAATATATTCTATTATTCTATTAGCTATTATATTTCCTTTGCTTATGATAGTTTTTGTTTCTTCTTTCCGATACGAAATGACACCTTGGTGCTTCAGTGTGTTGTAGTAGACTTCTTTTCCAGCAGCTGATCCTCAGTGAGATTACTCTCCTCAACCATAACTAAATCTTCCAGTGGTGGTAGAACTTCCTCTACATCTTTGTGAAGCATAGAGGGATCAAATGGCTTCAGATTTTCCACATTGACCACTAAATATATCTGCATGTAGGCTGGAAGCTCCAATTGGTAGGCGTTCTCATTAATCTTGGCCAAGATCTTGAAAGGACATTTACTTGTGCACATTGGCACTTATTTCATTTACTTTTTTTTTTTTTATGAGTTGTCAATTTGCCTTTTTACGCGACTGTAAACATGGTTAGTGCCTACAACCGGTTACTCAACAATTCACAGACTCATAGCTATCTGCTCCAATAACGAATCATTGGTTTAATTGAATAACTAAAGAAAATAGATAGACCTTTCTCTTCGATTTTTAAATTTAATTTATATTTTTATTATGCCGCTTATGCCGCCACTCGGACTCGAACCGAGATGCTCTAGCACTGCTTCCTAAGAGCAGCGTGTCTACCAATTTCACCATGGCGGCTTACCTAAAAGAATAATAAGAAATCCATGTTGAATTGTCGAGATTCAATAATGTTCAATATTAATAATATTAATAATACTCAGTTAGTATCTTCGTAAGTTCAGTTTTTATAATAAATAATAAACTTTTACGTACTATAAACTATAATAGAAACCTAGCTTTCTAGCTTTTGTTTATCCAGAAAAGTCGTAACTCAATCGTTCCGTTCTCAGTCGACGTATAGAATTCCTAAATTTTTTAATTTTTTTCCACGCTTCTCACTTCATGAAAAAAGAATTTATTTTTCAATGAGGATAACTAGGATTCTCTATGTATCACTTCATTCTCTATGTATCACTTCATTCTCTATGTATCACTTCATTACGAAATAAAAAGTAAATCTTTTTCTTTCTAATGATTTCGACACCCAACATCTTAGTATCTTACTATAATGAAATATTCAGATTTTTCGTTGTCTTATCCTAATTGTGCTTTTATATTTCGAAAAGCACAATTCATAGGAAAGAAAAAACCATCTCACGAATTCAATATAACAATATCAATAATATAAAATAATAACAATATAATATCAATAATATAAAATATAAAGATTCAATATAAATATTGAATATGTTAATATGATAATGATAGTAATGATAGATATATATAAATATATAATATAGATATAGAATAGATATAGAAGATAGATATAGAATAAGAATATAATTATAATATAATAATATTAATATTATAATTATAAATTAATATTATAAAAAAAAAAAAAAAAAAATACAATACCAATACACAATACATTAACAATACATTTAGTAAATGTCAATCATTTGTCTTCCAGTGTCTTCCAATTTTAAAAATTAAAAATTGGAAGTTCTTTGAGACATGTCAATTAAGATTTTTCCAAGACTTTTTTTTGTCGCACAAAAAAACTTTTTGACTGTCCGGTGGAAACAGATTTAGCTAAAGAAAAAGCTTTTACTGCCGCTAAAGAGCCTTTTTTTTTCCAAATATTTCTACGAATATGCTTTTTTGACATAGAAGTACGTTTTTTTGGAACTGCCATTCAAAAGTAGGTGACTCATTTTTATCGTTGTATGTGAAAGACATATATTGTTCAAAATGGATTACTCTTTATTAGTCATTATCTATACTTAATTCCATCAATAATATAAGAGCATAACATAACTTTATTTCAGAACATACAAATAGAATTAAAGAATAAAAGAAAAATAAATTCAATACAATAAAAAATAAATAAAAAACGAATCAAAATTAAATTCAATACCAATACAATATCAATATTCAATAAATCAAAAATAAATATTCAATATTGAAATATTAATAACAATAAAATAAAAAAGAAAAAAATAAATAATAAAAAAAATTCTAAAAAGATTCCATTTTTTTAATTTTAAATTCTAATAGATAAATGAAATTTTCTTTTCTATCTTCATTCTTATATTTGTATAATGTAATAATTACATACGTATTATTCTCGTATATTGTTTTTGATTGTATTATAAAAAAAGGAATATAATATAATATAATATATACAAAAAGAATATACAAAAAGTAATGTAATATGAATATAATATGTAATCAAAGTAATGTAATTGTAATATAAAATACAAGATACAATACAATAATTACAAGAATATATACAACAATATAAAACAATATACATATATATCATATATATATACATATTATACATATATAATATTATACATATATAATATTACAATATTCCAATTACATTATTACATTAATTACAAATTAAAATTTACAATTACAAAATAAAATTTACAATTACAATATAAAAATAAAAGAAAGATATAAATAAAATATAAATTAAATTTAAATATTATTAAATATTAATTAAATATTAAAATATTAATTTATAAATTAAAAAAATTTAAATATTATATATTATAAATAAATCTAAATATTAAATAAAATTAAAATATAAATATTTTTAAATATATATAAATATATATATTAAATATATTAAATATTAAATATAATTAGAATATTAATTATATAAATTCTATAATATATAATAAAAAATATAATTCTAAATTAGAATATTTATAATATTCTAATTATATATAATTAGAATATATAATATAAATATAATATATATAATAATATAATAATAAAATATATAAATATAATAAAATAAAATATAAAATATATTAAAAAAAAATATAAAATATATTTATATATAATATAAAAATATAATAAATATAAAATATAATATTAATATATTAATATTAATATATATTAATATATAATATAATATTAATATATAATATAATCTAAATAATCGAAATAATCTAAATTATAAATATAATAATATAAAAATAATATATAATATAAAATTCAATTAGAATATAATAATTAGAATATAATATAAATATAAGAAAATAAAATAGAATTCTAAATTAGAATTAGAATATTAATAATTAATATAATATTAATTTAATATATAATATTAATATGTTTATAATTTTTATAATTTATAATTAATAATATTCTAATTTAGAATTAATAATATGTCTATATGTTTATATTAGAATTATAATTATATATAATATATAATTATATATAATTCTAATTAAAAATGTTAATAATATATAATTATATATTATTATAATTAAAAATGTTAATAATACGTCTAATTATGTATTTATGTATAATTGTATAATTATTTTATAATTAATATTAATTTAATATTAATTGTATAATTAATATAATTAATAATATGTAAGATAAGTTAACTAAGTTCAAAGTTAATATAAATATAAAAGTTAATAAGATATATAAGTTATAAGATATCAGTATAAAATCTAAGAAAAAAAGTATAGATATAGATAATGAAATAAAATTAAAATAAAGATAAAATCTAAAAATAGTAAAGATATAAATAAATCTGTAACTGAACTATAATAAATCCAAAATCCATAAATTGAAATATAAAATAGGAAAATCTAATAAATAGAAAATGGAAAAAATATATAGAATCTCTATAAATTCTAGAATTTTACATAATTAGAATGTAATGTGAAGGGAAAATAAAATTATTTAAAATAAAAAAATAAAATATCATATGATGTCATATTATGTATCTTCAGAAATATCTTTCTTTTTCTAGAGTTTCAAGTTAATTAATACCTAAGTAATAAACTTGACTAATTATTTGAATTTGATCATATAATTTGACCAACCAAATTCCAACTCTTATTTCAAATACAAATATTTGATCTTTTTCATATATCTTCATATATCTTTTTTTATAATATAATTATTATTGTTTTGTTCTTTTCGAATTCTAAAGAAATAAGAATTGGTGAATCGGAAACAATTATAAGAAAAAAGAACAATTTGTTTTCTTATGGAATATACATATAAATATGCATGGATAATACCCCTTTTTCCGCTCCCAGTTACTATGTCAATAGGATTTGGACTTCTACTTATTCCGACAGCAACAAAGGATATTCGTCGTATGTGGGCTTTCGCAAGTGTTTTACTGCTAAGTATAGCTATGTGGTTTTCGTTCAATCTGTCTATTCAGCAAATAAATAGTAGTTTTACCTATCAATATCTATGGTCTTGGACCATCAATAATGATTTTTTATTAGAGTTCGGACACTTGATCGATCCACTTACTTCTATTATGTCAATACTAATTACTACTGTTGGAATCATGGTTTTTATTTATAGTGACAATTATATGTCTCACGACCAAGGATATTTGAGATTTTTTGCTTATATGAGTTTTTCCAATGCTTCAATGTTGGGATTAGTTACTAGTTCCAATTTGATACAAATTTATATTTTTTGGGAACTAGTGGGAATGTGTTCCTATTTATTGATAGGCTTTTGGTTCACACGACCCGTTGCAGCAAGTGCTTGTCAAAAAGCTTTTGTAACTAATCGTATAGGGGATTTTGGTTTATTATTAGGAACCCTAGGATTTTATTGGATAACAGGTAGTTTTGAATTTCGGGATTTGTTCCAAATAGTGAATACCTTGATCCACAATAATGGGGTCAATTCTTTATTTGCTACTTTATGTGCCTTTTTATTATTTGTCGGTGCAGTTGCTAAATCCGCACAATTCCCCCTTCACATATGGTTACCTGATGCCATGGAAGGACCCACTCCTATTTCGGCTCTTATACACGCTGCTACTATGGTAGCAGCAGGAATTTTTCTTGTAGCTCGGCTTCTTCCTCTTTTCATAGTTATACCTTACATAATGAATCTCATTTCTTTAGTAGGTATAATAACAGTACTTTTAGGAGCTACTTTGGCTCTTGCACAAAGAGACATTAAAAGAAGTTTAGCTTATTCTACAATGTCTCAATTGGGTTATATTATGTTAGCTCTAGGTATAGGTTCTTATCGAGCTGCTTTATTCCATTTGATCACCCATGCCTATTCTAAAGCTTTATTGTTTTTGGGATCCGGATCTATTATTCATTCAATGGAACCCATTGTTGGATATTCACCAGATAAAAGTCAGAATATGGTTCTTATGGGAGGTTTAACAAGATATGTTCCAATTACAAAAACAACTTTTTTTTTAGGCACACTTTCTCTTTGTGGTATTCCGCCTCTTGCTTGTTTTTGGTCCAAAGATGAAATTATTCACGATAGCTGGTTGTACTCACCAATTTTCGCACTAATAGCTTGGTTCACAGCGGGATTAACCGCATTTTATATGTTTCGAATGTACTTACTTACCTTTGATGGGTATTTGCGCATTCATTTTCAAGATTATAGTAGTCTTAGTAGTACAAAAAATAAATCGTTTTATTCAATATCCTTATGGGGAAAGGGGACACTGAAGGAAGTCAATAGGAATTTCTTTTTTTCAAAAACAAATACAAATAATAATAATAAGGTTTATTTTTTTTCAAAAAATATATCTAAAATTGACAAAAATGTAAGAACTAAGATACGAGACTTTAGTACTTATTTTAAAAATAGATATACTTATATATATCCTCACGAATCAAGCAATACTATGCTATTTCCTCTACTTGTATTAGTACTATTTACTTTGTTCATTGGATCAATAGGAATTTCTTTTAATGGAGGAGTGGATCTATTATCGAAATGGTTAACTCCATCGACAACCCCTTTTCATCCAAATTCAAATTCTTATGAGGATTGGTATGAATTTTTGTCAAATGCTTTTTTTTCTGTAAGTATAGCTCTTTTCGGACTATTGATAGCATCCATTTTTTATGGATCTATTTATTTTAAAAATTTGGGCTTAATTAATCTTTTTGTAAAAAGAGGCCCTAAAAGGATTCTTTTGGACAAAATAAAAGGTGTGATATACAATTGGTCATATAATCGTGGTTATATAGATATTTTTTATACTAGGATTTTCACCATGAGTATAAGAAGATTAGCCGAACTAACTCAGTTTTTTGATAAATATATAATTGATGGAATTCTAAATGGGATTGGTGTTGCAAGTTTCCTTATGGGGGAAGGGATAAAATATATGGGAGGTGGACGAATCTCATCTTATCTATTCTTGTATTTTTCTTATGTGTCAATCTTTTTATTTTTTTTTATTCTCATCATCGCATAATATGGTTCTTTTTTCAAGCCTATCCAGACTAGGAGATCCCTCTTTTTTTTCTATAATTTGGATTCGATTTCTCAATTCATTATTCAAATTGAACTTTTTTTTTTCATTGGTATAAATCCAAGAATTATAAAAATTTTCGTCATATATTTTTTCTCTTATGTACAAAGAAATTCTTCGTTCTAGCATTTCTGAAAAAGTCGATAAACTAGGGGGATATGTAAAGGATATTATTTGTTTCCCATCACTTGTACA